GTACTTGGGTTCTCCCAATAAATCAAAAGTGTATCATGCCCGAATCTAACCGGGGTTCGCGGTGGTGGAGTAACCGGATCGGAAAAAAGAGGGATTCTAGTTGTAAGATATCTAATGAAACCGTAGCTGGAATTGAGATCTCATTCAAAGAGAAGGATAGCAAATATCTGGAGTTTCTTTTTTTATCCTATACGGATGATCCGATCCGCAAGGACCCTGATTTGGAATTGTTTGATCGTCTTTCTCCGAGGAAGAAGCGAAACATAATCAACTTGAATTCGGGACAGCTATTCGAAATCTTAGGGAAAGACTTGATTTGTTATCTCATGTCTGCTTTTCGTGAAAAAAGACCAATTGAAGGGGAGGGTTTCTTCAAACAACAAGGAGCTGAGGCAACTATTCAATCAAATGATATTGAGCATGTTTCCCATCTCTTTCTCTTCTCGAGAAACAAGTGGGGTATTTCTTTGCAAAATTGTGCTCAATTTCATATGTGGCAATTCCGCCAAGATCTCTTCGTTAGTTGGGGGAAGAATCGGCACGAATCGGATTTTTTGAGGAACGTATCGAGAGAGAATTGGATTTGGTTAGACAATGTGTGGTTGGTAAACAAGGATCGGTTTTTTAGCAAGGTACGGAATGTATCGTCAAATATTCAATATGATTCCACAGGATCTATTTTCGTTCAAGTAACGGATTCTAGCCAATTGAAAGGATCTTCTGATCAATCCAGAGATTGTTTTGATTCCATTAGAAATGAGGATTCAGAATATCACAAATTGATCGATCAAATTCCGGAAGAAATCGAAGAATTTCTTGGGAATCCTACAAGATCAATTCGTTCTTTTTTCTCTGACAAATGGTCAGAACTTCATCTGGGTTCGAATCCTACTGAGAGGTCCACAAGAGATCAGAAATTTTTGAAGAAAAAACAAGATGTTTCTTTTGTCCCTTACAGGCGATCAGAAAATAAAGAAATGGTTGATATATTCAAGATAATTACGTATTTACAAAATACCGTCTCAATTCATCCTATTTCATCAGATCCGGGATGTGATATGGTTGTTCCGAAGGATGAACCGGATATGGACAGTTCCAATAAGATTTCATTCTTGAACAAAAATCCATTTTTGGATTTATTTCATCTATTCTATGACCGGAACAATGGGGGATACACGTTACGCCACGATTTTGAATCAGAAGAGAGATTTCAAGAAATGGCGGATCTATTCACTCTATCAATAACCGAGCCGGATCTGGTGTATCATAGGGGATTTGCCTTTTCTATTGATTCCTACGGATTGGATCAAAAAAAATTATTGAATAGGGTATTCGACTCCAGAGATGAATCGAAAAAGAAATCTTTATTGGTTCTACCTCCTCTTTTTTATGAAGAGAATGAATCTTTTTATCGAAGGATCAGAAAAAAATCGGTCCGGATCTACTGCGGGAATTATTTGGAAGATCAAAAAATCAAAATAGTGGTATTTGCTAGCAACAACATAATGGAAGCAGTCAATAAATATAGATTGATTAGATTGATCCGAAATCTGATTCAAATCCAATATAACGCCTATGGGTACATAAGAAATGTATCGAACCGATTCTTTTTAATGAATAGATCCGATCGCAACTACGAATATGGAATTCAAAAGGATCAAATAGGAAATGATACTCTGAATCATATAACTATAATGAAATATACGATCAACCAACATTTATCGAATTTGAAAAAGAGTCAGAAGAAATGGTTTGATCCTCTTTTTTCTCGAACTGAGAGATCCATGAATCGGGATCCTGATGCATATAGATACAAATGGTCCAATGGGAGCAATAATTTCCAGGAACATTTGGAACATTTCGTTTCTGAACAGAGGAACCGTTTTCAAGTAGTGTTTGATCGATTACGTATTAATCAATATTCGTTACGTATTAATCAATATTCGATTGATTGGTCCAAGGCTATCGACAAACAAGATTTGTCTAAGTCACTTCGTTTCTTTTTGTCCAAGGCACTTCATTTCTTTTTGTCTAAGCCACTTCGTTTCTTTTTGTCCAAGACACTTCCTTTTTTCTTTGTGAGTATTAGAAATATCCCCATTCATAGGTCCGGGATCCACATCTATGAATTGAAAGGTACAAACGATCAACTCTGCAATCAGTTGTTAGAATCAATAGGTGTTCAAATCGTTCATTTGAATAAATTGAAACCCTTCTTATTGGATGATCATGATACTTCCCAAAGACCGAAATTCTTGATCAATGGAAGAACAATATTACCATTTTTGTTCAATAAGATACCAAAGTGGATGATTGACTCATTCCATACTAGAAATAATCGCGGAAAATCCTTTGATAACACGGATTCCTATTTCTCAATGATATCCCACGATCGAGACAATTGGCTGAATCCCGTGAAACCATTTCATAGAAGTTCATTGATATCTTCTTTTTATAAAGCAAATCGACTTCGATTCTTGAATAATCCACATCACTTCTGGTTCTATTGTAACAAAGGATTCCCTTTTTATGTGAAAAAGACCCGTATCAATAATTATGATCTTACGTATGGACAATTCCTCAATATCTTGTTCATTCGCAACAAAATATTTTCTTTGTGCGTCGGCAAAGGTAAAAAAAAACATATTTTTTTGGAGAGAGAGACTATTTTACCAATCGATTCACAGGTATCTGACATATTCATATCTAACGATTTTCAAAAAAGTGGTGACGAAACGTATAACTTGTACAAATCTTTCCATTTTCCAATTCGACCCGATCCATTCGTTCGTAGAGCTATTTACTCGATCGCAGACATTTCTGCAACACCTCTAACAGAGGAACAAATGGTCAATTTTGAAAGAACTTCTTGTCAGCCTTTTTCAGATATGAATCTATCTGATTCAGAAGGGAAGAACTGGCATCAGTATCTCAGTTTCAATTCAAACATGGGTTTGATTCACACTCCATGTTCTGAGAAATATTTACCATCCGGAAAGAGGAAAAAACGGAGTCTTTGTCTAAAGAAATGCGTTGAGAAACAGCAGATGTATAGAACCTTTCAACGAGATAGTGCTCTTTCAACTCTACGAGATAGTGCTCTTTCAACTCTCTCAAAATGGAATCTGTTCAAAACATATATGCCATGGTTCCTTACTTCGACAGGGTGCAGATATCTAAATTTCACCCTTTTAGATGCTTTTTCAGACTCATTGCAGATACTAATACACTCATTGCAGATACTAATACTAAGTAGCAGTCAAAAATTTGTATCCATTTTTCATGATATTATGAATGAATCAGATATTGATATTATGAATGAATCAGATATTGATATTATGAATGAATCAGATATTGATATTATGAATGAATCAGATATTGATATTATGAATGAATCAGATATTGATATTATGAATGAATCAGATATTGATATTATGAATGAATCAGATATATCATGGACAATTACTCAGAAACAATTGTGGGCGATTCTTCCACAAACACAAAGGATTCGGATAAGTAAGATTTCGAGTAAGTGTTTACGTTTACAGAATCTTCTTCTGTCCGAAGAAACGATTCATCGAAATAATGAGTCACCCGTTCCATTGATATGGACACATCTGGGATCAACAAATGCTTGGGAGTTCCTCTATTCAATCTTTTTCTTTCTTCTTGTTGCCGGATATCTTGTTAGTATACATTTTTTCTCTGAAGCCTCTAGTGAGTTACAGACAGAGTTAGAAAAGATCAAATCTTTGATGATTCCATCATACATAATTGAAATTGAGTTGCAAAAACTTCTGGATAAGTATCCTACATCGGAACAGAGTTCCTTCTGGCTCATTAATCTCATCATTAATCTCATAAGTATCATACCAAATCTCATCAATCGAATCACTTTTTCGAGAAATACGAGACATCTAAGTCGTACAAGTAAAGAGATCTATGCATTGATAAGAAAAAGAAAAAACGTGAACAGTGATTGGATTGATGATAAAATAGAATCCTGGGTCGCGAACAGTGATTCGATTGATGATGAAGAAAGAGAATTCTTGGTTCAGTTCTCCACCTTAACAACAGAAAAAAGAATTGATCAAATTCTATTGAGTCTGACTCATAGTGATCATTTATCAAAGAATGACTCTGGTTATCAAATGATTGAGCAACCGGGATCAATTTACTTAGGATACTTAGTTGACATTCATAAAAAGTATCTAATGAATTATGAGTTCAATAGATCCTGTTTAGCAGAAAGACGGATATTCCTTGCTCATTATCAGACAATCACTTATTCACAAACCTCGTGTGGGGCTAATAGTTTTCATTTCCCATCTCATGGAAAACCCCTTTCGCTCCGCTTAGCCCTATCTCCTTCTGGGGGTATTTTAGTGATAGGTTCTATAGGAACTGGACGATCATATTTGGTCAAATACCTAGCGACAAACTCTTATGTTCCTTTCATTACGGTATTTCCGTACAAGTTCCTGGATGACAAGCCTACTCTTTTTGAGGATATCGATATTGATGATAGTGACGGTATTGATATTGATATTGATGATAGTGACGCTATTGATGATAGTGACGCTATTGATGATAGTGACGGTATTGATGATAGTGACGGTATTGATGATAGTGACGGTATTAATGATAGTAACACTATTGATGGTAGTGGCGGTATTGATATTGATATTGATGATAGTGACGCTATTGATGATAGTGACGGTATTGATATTGATGATAGTGACAATATTGATAATGGCCTTGAGACGGAGCTGCTAACTATGACGAATGTGCTAACTATGTATATGACGTATATGACGACGGATATGACGTCGAAATCGAAAATATACCGATTTGCATTTGATATCATCCTTCAATTCGAATTAGCAAAAGCAATGTCTCCTTGCATAATATGGATTCCAAACATTCATGATCTGTATGTGAATGAGTTGAATTACTTATCCCTCGGTCTATTAGTGAACTATCTCTCCAGGGATTGTGAAAGATGTTCCACTAGAAATATTCTTGTTATTGCTTCGACTCATATTCCCCAAAAAGTGGATCCCGCTCTAATAGCTCCGGATAAATCAAATACATGCATTAAGATACGAAGGCTTCTTATTCCACAACAACGAAAGCACTTTTTAATTCTTTCATATACTAGGGGATTTCACTTGGAAAAGAAAATGTTCCATACTAAAGGATTCGGGTCCATAACCGCGGGTTCCAATGCAGGAGATCTTGTAGCACTTATCAACGAGGCCCTATCAATTAGTATTACACAGAAGAAATCAATTATAGAAACTAATACAATTGGATTAGCTCTTCATAGACAAACTTGGGATTTTCGATCCGAGGGCGGATCGGTTCAGGATCATGGGATCCTTTTCTATCAGATAGGAAGGGCTGTTGCACAAAATGTACTTCTAAGTAATTGCCCCATAGATCCTATATCTATCTATATGAAGAACAAATCATGTAAGGAAAGGGATTCTTATTTGTACAAATGGTACTTCGAACTTGGAACGAGGATGAAGAAATTAACGATACTTCTTTATCTTTTGAGTTGTTCTGCCGGACCGGTCGCTCAAGATCTTTGGTCTCCATTCGGACCCGATGAAAAAAATGGGATTACTTCGTTTGGATTTGTTGAGGATGATTTTGATCTAGTTCATGGCCTATTAGAAGTAGAAGGCGCTCTGGTGGGATCCTCGCGGAAAGAAAAAGATTGCAGTCAGTTTGATAATAATCGAGTGACATTGCTTCTTCGGTCCGAACCAAGGAATCCGTTAGATATGATGCAAATTGGATCGTGTTCTATCGAGGAAGGTTTATTAAATCACATAGTTTGGGCTCCTAGAATATGGCGCCCTTGTGGCAATCTATTTGATTCTATCGAAAGGCTCAATGAATTGGGATTTCCCTATTGGGCCAGGGGCAAACAGATCATTTTTGATAAAGAGAATGAGCTTGAAGAGAATGATTCGGAGTTCTTGCAGAGTGAAACCATGCAGTACCAGACACGAGATATATTTTCCAGCTTATTCGTTTGGGACCCTGCGGATTCATTCTTGTTCCTATTCAAAGATCAGCCCTTTGCCTCTGCGTTTTCACGTCGAGAATTCTTTGCCGATGAAGAGACGTTAAAGAGGCTTATTACTTCTACTTCCCATTCCCAAACAAGGTCTTCTAGACCTATGTCTAAACGCTGGCTCATCAAAAATATGCAAGAAAAGCATTTCGAATTGTTGATTCATCGCCAGAGATGGCTTAGAACCAATAGTTCATTATCTAATATATCTTTCCGTTCTAATACTCCATCCGAGAGTTATCAGTATTTATCAAATCTGTTCCTATCTAACGAAAGGCTATTGGATCAAATCACAAAGACATTGTTGAGAAAGGGATGGCTTTTCCCAGATGAAATGAAACATTTGATTCATGTAACAGGAGAAAGATTTCCCATTCCTTAGCTGTAAAGATATGTGGCCATGAAAAAGAGATTAAGTGGAACAGAATTGACCGGGCGGTAGAGTCGTGGAAACACCTGTTTATTCCATATTTTTGACCTTAGCTCCATGGAACAATATGCTACTGCTGAAACATGGAAGAATTTCAATCTTAGATCAAAACACTATGTATGGATGATATGAACTGCCTAAACAAGAATTCTTGAATGGCGAACAACCAGAGAGCCTATTACTCACTATATCAAAGAATTTCCATTAATGAAACCATGTAAATCCATCGGAAAATAAAAAATACGCATGTCCGATGAAATGGTTGTTGCTATCTGCTCCAATAACGAATCATTGGTTTAACTGAATCATTAAAGAAAATAGATAGACCTTTCTCTTCGTCTCAGGTCGATGGATCTTTTCAATTGGAAGATCTCCCATATGGATAATACACATTCCAGTTGACTGAGCCTAATTCTAATTGTTATGTTCCGAAGCAAAGATATCCACGGGGGCCAGTTCGGCCTATTCAGATATTCACGACCAAGAGAAGAGGTACTGGATTCTCTTTCGGATAGGCCCTGAAAGGAGAAGGAAGGCTGGAATGCCAAAAGAGGTCTGTCTATTCTCTAATTCACCCGACCCGATTTTTGGAACGTCCAGTGCCAAAGTCACTGAATGGGCAAGTCGCCAATCCCTAAAACGGACTATGTAATGTACTTTATCTGCTGGGTTACGGGTGGACATTTTACCAGAGGTTTCTATCAATCTACCCTTGTGTGATTCCTGTTGAATCATATACTCGGGGGGTGGGTGCAGGGCGGACGATTTCAAAACGGACTCCTCATTCATTAGATAGAGAAGATCACCAAGATTTCGTGATCCGCTGCCGAACCTATTCAATTTCAACAGCTCGGACTCGGATCGTGGGGATCGCCGGAATACTTCGTATCAACAGATACTCGGTATATCAATATCGATTAGATCCGAGATCTGTTATGGAATTGCTAATTCAATAAGCATTCTCAATATTATGCCTTGAAGA